AACATATGTAGAAAAAGAACATATTTCATTTAGCCCTTTCATGCCTACTATAACTAGTTATTTCGGTTTTCTACTAGCAGCTTTGACTATAACCTCAGCTCTATTTATCGGCTTGAGCAAGATACGACTTATTTGAAATTAATTAAATGAACAATTCATACAAAAATATTTCTGTGATAGTTCATATATTCTATAGTTCCTTACCGTATCAATTTCCAATTTTTGGTCATTGAGATTTAGAGTCAATACGGATTACTATTTATATTTAAGCATAGATATTACCTCCCCTTTCCCCTCTCAAACAAATTGAAATGATTGAAGTTTTTCTATTTGGAATCGTCTTGGGTCTAATTCCTATTACTTTGGCTGGATTATTTGTAACTGCATATTTACAATACAGACGTGGTGATCAGTTGGAACTTTGATTAATTAACATCCCTTTTTTGATTGACCTCCTACTTCCTTTAATTCGCGGGAGGTCAAAATTAGATTGGTTTCATTTTTTCGGTGGTAATTTTCGACCTAGCGCGACTAACAAGAACACAGAATCACGCTCTGTAGGATTTGAACCTACGACATCGGGTTTTGGAGACCCACGTTCTACCGAACTGAACTAAGAGCGCTTTATTATCACAATGAATATTTTGTGACCCCAATACGTCTTGCATATATACTATCATAAAATTAACGATTTTTTATGTATATCCAATTTTCTTTTAATCGATCTCAATTGATCCCCCGTTACTGTTCAGAAGATAAGTAATAGGTAGGGATGACAGGATTCGAACCCGCGACATTTTGTACCCAAAACAAACGCGCTACCAAGCTGCGCTACATCCCTTTCAATTGGTCTACAGTGTCATTGTAGAGAATCCCTGTTTTGTTTTCCATATCTTTATTTCTTCCATTGATATACACAAATATCTTGTCATTTCTTCTTTTTGGTCTCATATAACATATAATTATATTAAAAATAGTAAAAGACTTCTAATATATTTCTATTATATTATTATATTTCTATTATATTAAAGTATGAAATAAATATGAGACCCTGTAAAAAATGACTATTTTTCGAGAATTTCTGGCCTAAAGGGGCATATTTGTTTCTTTTAAGATTCAGAAAAGTACGATCTATTTTGTACATTTCAACTTGAATTAGGAATTCCGCGTACAAATACAAGCGGTCAGTCATTAAGTACATATACACATCTGGTTATATATGTATTAGCATTATGTATTAGAAATAATAAAGAAGGAGGAGAATTTAAAATGCGAGATCTAAAAACATATCTCTCCGTGGCACCGGTAGTAAGTACTCTATGGTTCGGGTCTTTAGCAGGTTTATTGATAGAGATCAATCGTTTTTTTCCGGATGCGTTGATATTCCCCTTTTTTTCATTCTAGTTATTGATATGGTAGGGGGGGAAGAGGATTAGAGATAGAATCAAATATCTGTAACTAATCCCTTCCCTTCTTTTTTTTTTTCGAATATACGTTAGAAAAACAAAAAGGGGATTCCCCCTCTGTGAAACTAGTAATTCGGGCCAGGCTCAAATTTAAATAAAATTAATAAAAAATAGAGTAAAATGTGATGGTTGGGGCAACAATATCATACAAGATACTTAAATAAAAATTAAATGCTGTACGGCAATTTTAAATTCTAAATCGAGTAATATAGTTAGAAATCATTATATTACTTACTTATTAATTTAATATATTGTTATTATTACTATATTGATTTATATTGATTTATTGCAACGAAACCTTTCTTTCATAATTCGATTTCGAGTTACCTGTTTTTTTTTTTGTTCCTTTCTTCTTCCTCGTTTCGGATCGGAAAATCAAAGAGTTGAATGAATCAAAAACCAAAGGAGGCTCATGGCCAAGGGTAAAGATGTCCGAGTAACGGTGATTTTGGAATGTACCAGTTGTGTTCGAAATCGTGTTAATAAGGAATCAACGGGCATTTCCAGATATATTACTCAAAAGAATCGACATAATACGCCTAGTCGATTGGAATTGAGAAAATTCTGTCCCTGTTGTTACAAACATACGATTCACGGGGAGATAAAGAAATAGATCGAACCGGTCACTCGTGTGTCAGTCTTCCGTTCCAAGGAAGATCAAAAATGACATATTAGATATATCTAATATATAACATAATATATATTAATTTTAATATAAACAAACCAAATCCTATTTCGATCAGATCAACCGTGATGGAGAATTAAGAAATAGGATTAGGATCTTTTCTTTAGGATAAGGAATAAACAAACCATGGATAAATCCAAGCGAATCTTTCTTAAATCCAAGCGATCTTTTCGTAGGCGTTTGCCTCCGATCCAATCGGGGGATCGAATTGATTATAGAAACATGAGTTTAATTAGTCGATTTATTAGCGAACAAGGAAAAATATTATCTAGACGGGTGAATCGATTGACCTTAAAACAACAACGATTAATTACTATTGCTATAAAACAAGCTCGTATTTTATCTCCGTTACCTTTTCTTAATAATGAGAAACAATTTGAAAGAAGCGAGTCAACCGCTAGAACTACTGGTCTTAGAACCAGAAAAAAATAGGCTGACTCTTGAATTGAATCAAAAAAAATACCAATCCAAACTCAAATGCGGATTGACGCTTTTTTTTTCTAAAAATAGGAAATCCAGATTTGATTGTCGTGTCGTTTGAAAAAAAAAAAAAAAAAAAATTGGGGAAGAATAGAAGAATAAGAAATATTTTTTATTCAACATGTTTCTTCATTTTCATTTTGACGACTTTTTCATATTTTATCATACTAATTTCTACTCTACCTTCCCAGAGTTCATTCTCCAGGGAACTCCATTTAAACCATTCCAACGGATTCCCTTCACTCTCTTTATTTTATGATCTCATTGGAAATCATATAAAGACAACTCTTATTTAATATAGCTATTTGTGCAAGTATTTTACGATTAAGAAGCAATTGTTTCTTGTACAGATTGTGTATTAATTTACTATAACTAAAGTATACTTTATTGTCTCGAATTACTGCATTTATACGAGTAATCCACAAACGACGAAAATCTCTCTTTTGTCTACCCCTATCCCGATGAGCCGAAACCAAAGCTCTTATTTTCTGTTGAGTAATAGTCCGAGTAAGTCTTGAATGAGCCCCTCGAAAAGTTGATGCAAATAAACGGATTTTTGTTCTACGTCTTCGAGCTATATACCCTCGTTTAATTCTGGTCATTGAATAAATGAAACTTTGATGAATAACTAATTGATTTCCTTTCTTTCAGTTATTCCCTTCCCGTGTCCTAGTCTATTAATAACAAAACGGATTCTTCCAATGTATAAAATAAAAATTCCAATGGCTTTTGCTACTCTAACCTTCCCGACCACGATTTTTTTCTAGGCATTTCGCCTAGAAATCAAAATTGTATTGATACTAGGTATCAAAAACACATAGTAAATAAAAAAGTAATAAATAAAAATGGATTATAGTGGGTTCCATCGTTTCTATGGTTACTTCTTAAACGGCGAGGTCCTCTCTATACACCGGAGCCCTTCCTTCATTTAATCAATGTTATTGTTAACTTGTACAGTTCACACCCTTTGGCTCTACCCATAATTATCTAGTACTAGGTCTTTCACAACGAGATCTATTTATACAGTAACGGTATTTAATTATGAAGATTTGCTGAGTAGCTGACCCTGTTAGTCCGTTCTTGCAAGAATAAGGCCTAAAATTTTGACTTTTTAAAATAAGATTTCCCCTGCTTAATGAATACCATTTGCTATCAATGGGGAATCCTTTCTCATCTTAAATTTAAAATTGAGGTGATTGGATTTGCACCAACGGGAACCATACATTTGATACCCCAATTGAAGGATAGATCTTTTTTTAAGATATTGAATATTCAATGGAGTTCGTCCATTCTATTCTATCCTACTCACTGGTACGGATCGGTGATACTGGATCAATTGTTTTCTTTCTTTTGTCCTAGTCCATGGTCTGAACGAGTCGCACATACACCCTAGTACATGTTCCTCGTCGCTGAGGACATCCTCCAAGAGCGGGGGATTTCGTGACATTTCTGATTGGCTGTCTTGTGTTTCTAATAAGTTGTTTAATAGTTGGCATGTTGAATCATATATATAATGGGCTGGTTTAGATCGATCTTAACCGGATGCTTAGGAATTCTTTTTTTTTTTTTTTTCTATATTTTCAATTTCTATATTAAGAAATTAATAAATAGAATATTAAATCCGGTAAGAAGATAAAATACCAAATCACGAATTCGTGTGAAATCCTTGTTCTTTTTCTTTTTTATTCAGTCGCTACAAGATCAACAATTCCATGAGCTTGGGCTTCTGTTGCTGACATAAAAACATCTCTTTCCATGTCTTCGGATACAACCCATAGGGGTTTGCCTGTCCTTTGTGCATAAACCCTTGTGATGGTTTCGCGCAGCTTCAGCAGCTCTTCCGCTTCCAGGACAAATTCTCCCGTCTGTGCCTCATAAAAAGAACTAGCAGGTTGATGGATCATTACCCTGATAATATATGATATAACATAAAAAATGTTTCTTCTATCTCGCATGATGAAAGTGAGGAGATAAAGAATAATCAAAAAGATATAATTGAACAACCGTACAGGCATCTTTTGCGCATTGCATACGGCTCTATAATGGAATTCGCTTTTTTTACCTTACCTTACTTACATCGAAGAAATATAAAATAAATGATAGGGTCTATCAGACTCGGGTTGGTAAATGATCCAATAACCATCCTTCCTTTTGTAGTAGTTCAAAAATACTATAAAAATACTATGATGGTTCCGTTGCTTTATATATTTATTTCGTCTGTTATTTAGCAATCCCAAAGTTTCTTTTTTTTTTCAAATAAAAAAACAAGATTTATTTTCATATTCTTTCATAACCTAAACCTAAAAATTGTTAAGATTAAGAGCCCCTGCTGTGAAAACAAAAAAGTTTGTGACGCTGAAATAGGCCTCCCGATAGATTGGCTAAAATCGAAAATGCCTTTTTATCTCATACTACTCTTTCGATACGTAATCTAAGGGTTTAAAAAAAAATTCTCATATCGAATTCGAAGTGCCATGCTATTATTACTTAATATTCATATAGTGCGAAGGCATAGTTTTCTTTTTTTCTCTCAAATCAAATAAAAAACTCATTGGCGCCGAGCGTGAGGGAATGCTAGACGTTTGGTAATTTCCCCTCCAACAAGAATAAAAGATCCCATCGAAGCGGCTAATCCCATGCATATTGTCTGTATATCTGGTCGCACAAATTGCATAGTATCATAAATAGCTACTCCGGGTATTACCCATCCGCCAGGAGAGTTTATAAACAAATACAGATCTTTGGTATCATCCTCTATGCTGAGATATACCATAAGACCAATAAGTTGATTCGAGATCTCGCTATCAACCCCTTGGCCTAAAAAAAGTAATCTTTCTCGATAAAGTCGGTTGATTGGGATAAAATGGTATCCCTTAGAAACCGTACATGCACCTTTTGATGCATACGGTTCAACAAAAATCATGAAAAAAAGGAATCAATGTGTAGATTCTAGCTTTTTTTTTCCTAACAGGTTTTTTTAACTTATAAAATGGACTTTTCTTTCATTTTTCAAGAAAGATGAGTTTTGGCCTGTTTTGTTTATCTAAAAAAAATTGCTAAACTTATCTGACTAACTTCTCATTGATGTATTGTTTCATCGAGATACAATCTAAATCGCGATGTAATTTTCTTGTTCCTGACTGGGCTTCTTCAATTTTTTTAGGTTTATGCTCTACTCCGAGTAAAGATCCGCCCGATTTGGATTTGTACATATAGGACAAATGCCCCAATACCACGTCCTTTTGCTATGACTTCCCCATTTTTTTTTCAATTTATTTCATGTCTTCCAACAAATATTCAACGCATTTATCATATTACTCGATTGATTAACAGTTTGAGATCACTTCTATTTCTAAATATCTAAATAAATAGAAATAACTAAAATATGATATAAATATGATATTAAGTCGTAATCATAAATATATTTATTACCAATAGGTTTTCTTTCTAAACGGAGCCTGGATACTTCATTTGATTGGTCTAACCAAGCCAACCATAAATTATTCTAATTGATAATATTAGTCCGTATACCCTCCCTAAAAAATGGATCTAATTGCACTTCACGCTCCAAATTTTTGATAATTGAATCAATCTTTCTCGGGCGAAAGAGGGGATATCTCGATCGGGGAAGAGAACGGGGAAATACCGTATGCCCAATATATCTGACAAGTCGCACTATACGTCAATCCACAATGCATCTTCCTCTCCAGGACTTCGAAAAGGTACTCTTGGAACACCAATAGGCATTAAATAAAAGAAAAATGAAGTACTATATCTCACTTTGATGTGAAAGCGTAACAGTGGGTTTAGTGGCCTAATACTATTGATTTTATTATCCTATTTTATCCATAGATTGACTAAGTTCATAAAAAAAGAAGACAAAATGAATAAAGGAAAATTCTTACAAATGAGTCCTTTGAATGATGAACAAATATATATATATTCACTCATATAAAATGGTATCAACCCCCTTACCATTGCGTATTGTTACTTATCGGGTGTAGAATAGATCTGCTTCTTTTTGTTCCTACGAACAAAATAGTTTCATTATTACTAAAAGTAATTATTACGAAAAGCATCAAACAAATATTAATCCTTTCCCCGAGAGAATCCCCTAAAAAAGGGGTCTATAGCATAGCTTTTTCCTTTTCCAATGCAATAAAGTTACATTGTGTCTATTTTTCGTTGATAAAGGGGTATTTCCATGGGTTTGCCTTGGTATCGTGTTCATACCGTCGTATTGAATGATCCCGGTCGTTTGATTTCTGTCCATATAATGCATACAGCTCTGGTTGCTGGTTGGGCCGGTTCGATGGCTCTATACGAATTAGCCGTTTTTGATCCCTCTGATCCTGTTCTTGATCCAATGTGGAGACAGGGTATGTTCGTTATACCCTTCATGACTCGTTTAGGAATAACGAATTCATGGGGCGGTTGGAGTATTACAGGGGGGACTGTAACGAATCCGGGTATTTGGAGTTACGAAGGTGTGGCCGGGGCACATATTGTGTTTTCTGGCTTGTGTTTTTTGGCAGCTATCTGGCATTGGGTGTATTGGGATCTAGAAATATTTACTGATGAACGTACAGGAAAACCCTCTTTGGATTTGCCTAAGATCTTTGGAATTCATTTATTTCTCTCAGGGGTGGCTTGCTTTGGTTTTGGTGCATTTCATGTAACAGGATTGTATGGTCCTGGAATATGGGTGTCCGATCCTTATGGACTAACCGGAAGGGTACAGGCCGTAAATCCAGCGTGGGGTGTGGAGGGTTTTGATCCTTTTGTTCCGGGAGGAATAGCTTCTCATCATATTGCAGCAGGGACCTTAGGTATATTGGCAGGTCTATTTCATCTTAGTGTTCGTCCACCCCAACGCCTATACAAAGGATTACGTATGGGAAATATTGAAACCGTCCTTTCCAGCAGTATTGCTGCTGTCTTTTTTGCAGCTTTTGTAGTTGCTGGAACTATGTGGTATGGTTCAGCAACTACCCCGATTGAATTGTTTGGTCCCACGCGCTATCAATGGGATCAAGGATACTTCCAACAAGAAATATATCGAAGAATTGGTGCTGGTTTAGCCGAAAATCAAAGTTTATCCGAAGCTTGGTCTAAAATTCCTGAAAAACTAGCTTTTTATGATTACATCGGCAATAATCCGGCAAAAGGGGGATTATTCAGAGCGGGCTCAATGGACAACGGGGATGGAATAGCTGTTGGGTGGTTAGGACATCCTATCTTTAGAGATAAAGAGGGGCATGAGCTTTTTGTACGTCGTATGCCGACGTTTTTTGAAACATTTCCAGTTGTTTTGGTCGACGGGGACGGAATTGTTAGAGCCGATGTTCCTTTTAGAAGGGCAGAATCAAAATATAGTGTCGAACAAGTAGGTGTAACTGTTGAGTTCTATGGCGGCGAACTGAATGGAGTCAGTTATAGTGACCCTGCTACTGTGAAAAAATATGCTAGACGTGCTCAATTGGGTGAAATTTTTGAATTAGACCGTGCTACTTTGAAATCCGATGGTGTTTTTCGTAGCAGTCCAAGGGGTTGGTTTACCTTTGGGCATGCTTCGTTTGCTTTGCTCTTCTTCTTCGGACACATTTGGCATGGTGCTAGAACCTTGTTTAGAGATGTTTTTGCTGGTATTGATCCGGATTTAGATGCTCAAGTGGAATTTGGAACATTCCAAAAACTTGGAGATCCAACTACACGAAGACAGGTAGTTTGATACAATATTGCTTTGTTACTTTTCGTTTTTATTTTATTTGACTGACTATAGGGTTGGGGTACCGGATAAATCTTGATTTGACATTTGACTCGCTGCCTTTTCTTTGACTTTTGTTCTTTCTTTATCCGGGAGACGGTCCAAAATAAACAGGTATGGAAGCTATAATTGTAAACCACGATCGAATCTATGGAAGCATTGGTTTATACATTCCTTTTAGTCTCAACTCTAGGAATAATTTTTTTCGCTATCTTTTTTCGCGAACCGCCTAAAGTTCCAACTAAAAAGTAAAAGGATGAAATGATTTTTCATTATCTCAATTGAAAGTAATGATCCTCCCAATAGTGGGAGGATCATTACTTCGACTAGTCCCCGTGTTCCTCGAATGGATCTCTTAGTTGTTGAGAGGGTTGCCCAAACGCAGTATATAAGGCGTACCCAGTAAAACTTACAAGTAAACCAGATAAAAAGATGGCGACTAGGGTTGCAGTTTCCATTATTATATAGTTTTAAGACATTATGTAGTTTTAAGACCACAATGGATCTATGATAAGATCATTTATTTACAACGGAATGGTATACAAAGTCAACAGATCTTAATGAATATAAAATATTATGGCTACACAAACCGTTGAGGGTAGTTCTAGATCTGGCCGCCCAAAACGAACTAATGCCGGGAGTTTATTGAAACCATTGAATTCAGAATATGGTAAAGTAGCTCCTGGTTGGGGAACTACTCCTTTGATGGGTCTTGCAATGGCTCTATTTGCAGTATTTCTATCTATTATTTTGGAGATTTATAATTCTTCCATTTTACTGGATGGAATTTCAATGAATTAGATTTACAAGAACCATTAACTAGCTTTTTCAATCCAAAGTGAAGCGTTTAGTTTTCTGATTTTTATCCCATTCTATTTTGGTAGTTCGACCGTGGAATTTCTTTTTTTCTGTATTTCCGGAATATGAGTGTGTGACTTGGTATAATTGATCCTATGGCTAGTACAGAGAATAGATCTGTCATCTTGATAGAGATGGTTTTACTTCGTCGGATATTCGTTTTAGTATCTGGAGCACGGAATATATGAAATAGATTACTATAGATTACTAAAGTATTAGAACTATGATTCATACTTAATAGTCAGACCTCGTGGCCGGACTTCAAAAAATTTTTTAAAGAGTTAGAAGTTATAAATAGAAAGATTTTGATTCTTTCAAACTTCCGTTTATGCTTATTTTGATCAAAGGACAAAGATTTCTTTTGATTTTTCGTCATTAGATCTAGTCATTGAATAAGTGATGATCCAACGGTTCTTAACTCAGGGAATTTTGGGACTTAGTTTGAGAAGGTTTTATTGAATCATCGTGGTTCTAGTATGAATCTGAGGTTTTAATCGATTCATAGGGTCTTAACAAGAGAATTCCTATCAATAAAAAAAAACAGCAGTAAAGCCGCATTACACATAAATAACAACAAAGAAAATAGGTAAATAGAAGATTCAAGAGGCCTATAACGATCAATATAGAGACGAATGAGCCGACTTGATTTTTTGGCATTATAACCACAAAGAATAGTTTTCGGGTTTTTTATTCTTTCATATCTTAAGAAAAAATGGAATCATAGAATTAATAAATTTTAAACTT